AATTCCATCCCCAAAAACCATATTTTGACTGGGCTTCAACTATATCAACTGTACTTGAACTGTTAGATAATCATAGTAGATGATAACATCACTGTTCCCACCCCTATTGCAGAACCGTACATGAGATTTTCATCTCATACGGCTCCTCAAAGGTCACAAATAAATCTAAGGACCCATCCATTATTATTTTTCTTGATATGTTTGTAACATAGATAGAGATAAAATGAAATCCATTGTAAGATCCCCATTAGACACTGGAATTCTGTCTGCTATTATAAGAAAGTGCTTCTGAATTCATCTTATCTTTTAATCATTTAAATTCTTCTTTGTTGAGTAATAACTAAATCTTTGAATAAAATGTTTCTTGTAACGATATCAATAGAATAGATATTTCAACCTAACGTTTTCAATTACGAAATCCAATTAGACGTTGCATTAGTTCACGAATCATGACAAGAATTGTATCTCTATATAGAGATAGAAAAAAATAGATTATTTCTAGTGCATTCAGTCTTTTGATTTTTTTTCGTTCCTATTCTCCTTTCTCAAAAAAAGGGGACTTTAAACAAAGTTAAAGGATTACTTCGTTCTTGATAGTTATTTACTTAATCGGTGAATAGAAGTATACTCTGGATCGGAATCGTGGGAAGTACTCCTTTATCATTTCTACCAATTTAAAGCCCCAATTTTAATTCTTTTTATACACAGAAAAATACACTTACAAAATCTCTATTACGAATCCTTAGTGTACATTAGTGTTCCTAGCTATCCACTCATTTTTATGAATCTACTTTTGGTAATACATACGTAGTAAAAACCTCATAAAGTTGATCCTTTGAACCCGCTTCAAGTCATGATGACTAGTCAATCAATCTTGGGGTAAAGAGTCTCTAATACTTATGTTTACTTTTCTTAACTCTTGTACATAGAAAATGAGATTCAATCTTTTACTGCAAATTTAGAAGCCGTTTCTTTCACTCATATAACTATCTAGTTTCCTTCATCAACCCCCGAATAATGAATAAAAAAAATAGAGATTCAACTCATGGCACTTCCTTCCTAGAAAGAGAAGCAGTCGGGGGAATTTTATGTCTTAACGAATCACACGTAGAGATATTGATAACACACATAGAGTTAATGGTATTTCATAACTAATTGATTGAGCAGCAGCTCGTAGACCACCTAAAAAAGAATATTTATTATTTGAGCCATATCCTGACATAAGAAGGCCGACAGGAGCAATACTTGAAATAGCAATCCATAAAAAAACACCGATACTGAGATCGGCTAGAACAAGGTGATACCCAAAAGGAATTACTAAATAACTTAATAAAATTGATATGACTGCTATAGATGGTCCAATACTGAATAAACGAGTATCTCCTCTAGATGGAAGAAGATTCTCTTTTAAAAGTAATTTGGTACCATCTGCTAGAGCTTGAAGAATTCCCAAAGGTCCTGCGTATTCAGGACCAATACGTTGTTGTATACCTGCAGATATTTCTCTTTCTAACCAAACAATTACTAATACACCTATTGTGATTCCTAATACAGGAGTAAAAATAGGGATAAGCATCCATATGATTCCATAGACCTCTTTTAAGGATTCCAATCTAGAAAAAGAATTGATAGCTTGTACTTCTGTTGTATCAATTATCATTTTAACGATCAACTTCTCCCATAATGATATCTATACTACCTAGTATCGTCATAATATCAGCCAATTTCATTCTTTTAACTAACTGAGGAAGAATTTGCAAATTAATAAACCCCGGTGGGCGAATTTTATATCGCCAAGGAAAAACACCCTTATCTCCTATCAGAAAAATTCCCAATTCTCCCTTTGGTGCTTCCACTCTTGCATAAAGTTCTTGCTTCGACAATTCAAAAGTCGGAGAAGGTTTTTTACTAATGAATCGATAATCAAACTCATTCCATACAGTATCTTTTACTCTATCAAAGCGGCGGATTTCTAAATTTTCATAGGGCCCTCCAGGAATTCCTTCTAGGGCCTGTTGAATTATTTTTATGGATTCTGTCATTTCACTGATTCGTACTAAATAACGAGCTAAAGAATCCCCCTCTTTTTGCCATTGGACTTCCCAATCAAATTCGTCGTAACACTCATAATGATCAACTTTACGAAGATCCCATTGTATTCCGGAAGCTCGTAGCATTGGTCCCGACAAACCCCAATTTATTGCTTCCTCTCCACCAATAATGCCTACTCCTTCAACTCGTTCTAAAAAAATGGGATTCCTTGTAATAAGCTTTTGATATTCAGCAATTCCTGTTAAAAAATAATCGCAAAAATCCAAACATTTATCTATCCAGCCATGAGGTAAATCAGCAGCGACTCCGCCAATACGAAAAAAATTGTGCATCATTCGCATACCGGTGGCAGCTTCGAATAGGTCATATATCAATTCTCTTTCTCGAAAAATATAGAAGAAAGGAGTCTGTGCCCCAATATCTGCCATAAAAGGGCCAAGCCATAACAAATGCGAAGCTATACGACTTAACTCCAACATAATGACTCTGATATAACTGGCCCTTTTAGGGACTTGAATATTGCCTAATTGCTCTGGCGCATTTACAGTTATTGCTTCTGTGAACATAGTAGCTAAATAATCCCAACGTGTTACATAAGGCAAATATTGTATAATTGTTCGATTTTCCGCAATTTTTTCCATACCTCTGTGTAAATAACCCAATATTGGTTCACAGTCAATAACATCTTCACCATCTAAAGTAACAATGAGTCGAAGAACACCATGCATTGATGGGTGGTGAGGTCCCATATTGACTATCATGAGGTCTTTTCTTGTAGCTGGTACAGTCATAGGTTTTTCCTGATTCATTCTTCCATGAATTGCTGAAAGCGAAAAGAAGTTCACCAAACTTTAAGCCAATAATTCAAACTAACTCTTCAAATTAACGAGTTTTTCTCTCTCGAATATCCAACTGCCCTATTAATTCTTTATAACGTGCTCTATTTTTTTTTGACAAATAAGCCAGCAGCCGTTGACGTTTTCCGAGAATTTTCCGCAGACCTCTTTGAGATAAATAGTCTTTTTTGTGCAATTCCAAATGTGAAGTAAGCCTCCGTATCTTGTTGGTGAAACTTACTACTTGAAATTCAACAGATCCTCTGTTTTCTTTGTTTTCTTCTTGTTCTTGCAAAATAATTGAAATAAATGAATTTTTTACCATAAAAGAATTTCACACTCCCCTTTTTACAGACAGATATTTATTTTATTGATCAGTAATAATAATGTCACAAATTTTAATGTAGTATATACAATAATTATAATTTCTTTATACATTCCTAGTTTTTTCAATTATTAATCAATCCGATTTTTGAGTTCATTTGTATAGTGATACAAAAAGACGATACCAAATAGTTTAGTCCGAAGATTCGATTGATTAATTTATTCTGTTGATTAATTTATAGCTTTAATTTAATTGATACCCCATTTTCCTTAATATTCACGTATCCTAGACTGGGATGTAAGACAGCGCATATGCGCATCGGGTTGCTTGCATATAACATGGTCGCGGACAGAAGAAAAAATGAAAAAAATCATTGATAGAACAATAGAATATATAGGAAACTCAAAATTTTTAATCAGGGATACATATATATCCTTAACATACTGAAGCGGCTCCCATTATTGGTATCAAACCAATAGCGATTCATACAAGCTAAATCTTCTAATCGATAATTAGGCCAAAAAAAGAACTTTAATTTATTTAATTCATTTTTTTTTCTGTCAAAAATTTTACTTTCCTCCAAAAATTGACTCCAGTTTTTTATCTTGTTTTCCTTGCAAAATAAATTATTTCTATGCACACCATTCTGATTCTTTAAATTCAAATTGAAAGAAATTAGAATTCTCAATTCTCTACGACGTCTAGACGAGAAAATTTTTTCAGGAACAAGCAAATCTAAATTATTTTTGTCTCCATTTAGAGTTTTTATTTTATGTCTTGAAATGGATTCATCAAAAGTATTCTTAGCAACATTTTTGGGGTTTCGGTATCTTTGATTACTTTGGTGCTTACTTTTATGAACCAAGGAAATACCTATGATTTGATACATAAAAAACTGTCCGTCATTTTTGACAGATAGACGGGCAGGTTCCATAATTAATATTCCCTTTTTCGTTAATTGTGTAAGATTTAAACGCCTCCTCATTATATCCAGATTCATTTCTTTCCTTTGAATATAGGATATAGTAATTTTTCTTACATTTATGAGGCTAACCAGCAGACCATATATCTGGATATTATTCAGCATTTTTTGATTCAATTGATTCAAACGTCCAGTCCATCTTAATTGCAAAGGAAAATCTCCTTTAAGGAATATTTTTAGTTTTTCAATGGATTCTAAAAAATATTCTTCAATATTGTTTTGATTCTTTAATTCAAAATATTGTTTTGAATTTGATGGGCTAAAATTAAAAAAAAACTCATCCTCCTCTTGTTTTCCCTTGATATTTTGATTTTCAATAAAATTTGGATTTATATTCAAATTAAAAAGAAGTAAGTTGCTTGGGATAAACCAAGGTTTCTCTTTATATTTATGATAAAGTATCACAAACTCTGGAAAGAAAAAAACTTTCGGATTCGATATGAGGCGATTTAAGATTAAGAATTTTTCATTCATTCCCATCCAATCAAAAGACATTCCCATCCAATCAAAAAAGACCTTTTTGTAATTGATTTCAGAATTTGAATCAATTGGAAGATAAAAAAGACCATTACCTTTATTATTAAGTTTATCCCGGATTTGGTCTTTTTTAGGTTCAACCTCAATATTTGTACTAAATTTCCAACCCAAATATTTTCTATCTGTATTTTTTTCCCTATCTATAATATCACTTTTTCCTAGATCATTCTTGATAGGAATATTCTTGAGTATGCTAAAAATTTTTTCGTTATTTCTGTTGGAATTTTCTTGATTCTTATTTGTTTCTAATGATGATCTATAAATAGAGGCCTTCTTCTTAGTTTCAGAATGAATATATATATATTTATATGATAAAAGATCATATCTATAGTTTTTTTGAAAATTCTCCTCTTTATTTCGTAATAAATAGACTTTCAAATTTTGTTTTTTTTTTGAATCAAATAATTGGTCTTTTTCATAGGAATACCGTTTATTTAAATCCTTATTTTGAGACGTATGACATTGATTTAGTCCATTTCTCCATTTTTGTGGGACTAATCTAGACCATGTAATCTGCGATAAATCGTATTGATAATGACCTCTTAACCAGTTTTTCCATGGATTCATTGCATTATTTGGAAGTTTCTTATGTCTTACTTCGGAATCAAATATTCCTTGTCTTCCAAAAAGATCTTTTATTTCATTCTTAAGAAAAAAAGAAGGTCCATTATATTGAAGAAGAGATCTTAACTTATTGAAGTTAATAACTTGGGTTTGTGATAATTTAAAAAATACATATTTTTGTGACAAGTAAGATAAATTTAAAAAAATATGTGACTTCCGCTTACTATTTCTAAGATTATCAAAAGCCTTTTTTATAGTTATAGGCGAAATGAAGTCAATTTTATTTTGTTTTGTTTTATTAATCTTTTCTTGATCTTTATTTATTTCATTATTGTCAATGTATTTATCAAGAATTTTTTTTGTTGATTCCATACAAATTTGTAGAGTGATTCTGCGCATATTAATGATACATAGAAAGATATCTATGTATATTTTTTCAATGAAAAATTTAACTATTAATTCAATATTTTTTCTTTTTAATATTTTCCAAATTTTTGGGGGTGATTCTCCATTATTTCCATTATTCTTATTATTTTTTTTTATTCTCGGCGTTACTTTTTTTTTATTTTTTTTCATTATTTCTATTTGATTTCTGATTGTGTTTCTTCTATCAATTCTATGTTTCATTTCTTTTTCGGCCTGTGAATAATTTGTCCAACCTGTAGATCGATTTTGAATAAGTGATTCCTGAATTATCTGAGCGCTGATTATAGAATCCTTTTCTGTTTGAGTTTCACTTGATTTATATATTTCTGTCGGTATAAATAATGGAATTTTATTTTCTTTTAAAAGTTCTTTTATTTTTTGTTTTACAAATAAAACTGCTTTTCCTTGTTTTTTTGTTATTTTTTTTAAAACTCTTCGAACTCTAAAATTCAATTTTTTTATTTCGACTTTATAGTCTATATCTTCAAAAATGGGTTCAAAAAAGGAAGGTGTTTTTCGAGGAGGACCAAAAGGATATTCTGTTTCCTTTCCTAAAACTGTTAAAAAACAAGAATCAAAATCATCTTGTTGCTTTCGATCTCTATCAGAGAGTCGTAGTTTAGATCTGTGCCAAGGTTTCAAATGAAAAGGATATAGGATTTTGATCTGAAAACCTTCTCTTAACCAATTTTTAGGAAATTCTGTTTTGGAGAATTGTAGACCATTATAGCTACACTTTAGATAAATTTCTCTATTCCAATCTTGGAAATCCTCATACCATTCCGGAGATTGCCGTAATAAAATACATCCAATATTCTTAGCTATTATTAATAAGGGTAATTTAATATATCTTCTAAAAATTGATTGAGCTAGTAACAGAATACTTCTTGTTTTTTGTGCATATGGAATGTTCTCCCAGAATTCTATTACGTCTTCCTGGTTGTTTTTTTTTATTTGCAATTGTTGATCTAAAATTTCAAATTCTGACTTTTTACCCAACCAACCTCTAATATTAAAAAAAAGTTTCATTAGGTCGGATATAGGAAAAGGAAAATCTTCCATTTTTTCCAAAAAAAGTGGTGAATGGGGATTTCCTTGGGACGGTCCCCAAATAACCATTTTACGTCTTTGAACGCGCATAGATCCTTTGATTACGGCTCGACGAAAATCAGGTTCTTCGAAATAACTTATAAACCCAGACTCTCTATTAAATTTTCTATAAAGATTAAAATTCTTGAACTGAGATTTCTTAAAACTTCGTCTGGAACGAGTTAAAAAAGATATACGTTTAAATCTTCTTGTTCTAAGCTGGTGATCCAGCCCTTGCATTATACCTTGTTCTTTTCGTCGTTTTTTAAAATATTGTTCCAACTCGTTGATTAATTTGTATGACCACCGAAGGGGTTTTTTACCTATTTTGTTCATTCCAATAGATTTTTTTTCACGCTTAGGCTTAGTTAGAATTGCGTTCAATGAAAACTTTAACCTATTCTTTGAATCTATTTTCACCTCTTTTTTTTCTGATCTTTCGATTTTATCTTGATATTCTGGAGAATCTGGAGAATCTGGAGAATTAGGATCGGGAAGAAGGATATCATGAATTTTATTTAGTTCGGATGTTTCTGTGCAATTTTCTATCGAAGTTTTGATTGAAGATGAAAAGACTTTCTTCATCCTTCCACGATACATCCCGTTTAAGAAAGGATCATACATTTTAACTAAGCAATTTTTTTTTTCCTCAGCAGTACCCAATTGAACTAGGAAATTCTGTTTATTTT